TTTAGATCTTTTTCCTCAAATTCCTGTTTGGTCTATTTATACCACCCTACAATCAATATTCCCTTTATATGGTTTTGTTCATTCAATTCCAATATTAAATATTAGTTTAGTATATTAGTGGGTTTATTAAATATTAGTTTATTAGGTAGTATATTAGGAGTCATAATCTAAGTAAGACTTCTTATGGTATCTGTTTACGACGTACGATTAAAAAAAAAAGAAGGTATAGAGAATGATTCTCATTTCAGTTGATTTCATTCAATTCACCGATTGACCAAAAAAATTAATAAATAATAAATTACATGAACTTCGATCAATTCAATCCTGATATTTCTATGCAATGATTAGGCCTAACGAATTTGTCAGTTAGATTGATTGTACCCATGTGGGATAATGATAACTAAAAAAAGAAGATAAGGGTTTACAAAAAAGGAGATTTATAAAAAAAGGGTTGGTTAGAGGAGGAAAAAAAGGGGGGGTTGGAACTAGATGTATGTAATCTAATCGTTATAAGACATGCCTTGCGTATGTTTCGAAGAATGATTCTAGAATCCGACTGAATCTAAGATGCGAATAGTTGGTTTACGTTATGGGGGAAAGACATGTATATGTGATATTCGATATTAACTAGGTATATATGAACTAAAGATATATCTAATTTGCCCTACTATTGTGAATTTAGATAGGGATTCCAATAGAAGTCCTTCCGTTTCGACTGTTATTTTTTGTTTATTGAATTGAATGAATTTAAATCACGAAAAAGAACAAAGAATTCAAACCAAAGAAAGAATAGTTCGGAAAAAAAAAAAATAAAAAAGAAAGAACTGGCCGAACAAAAGTCGTATGGATTAACAAAAATTACGTGATAGGAAAATATCGAAGCAGTTCTGATGCTTCAAGAATATTATTATTTCAATTCGGGTTTTTTAGTTACTTTGAATGGATAAATCTTAGCGATGGAATAAGTAAGTCATAATTCATTGGTTGATTGTATCATTAACTATTTCTTTCTTTATTTTTTTTGCGAGGAACTTATCATGAATCCACTGATTTCTGCCGCTTCCGTTATTGCTGCTGGATTGGCTGTCGGGCTTGCTTCTATTGGACCTGGGGTTGGGCAAGGTACTGCTGCGGGTCAAGCTGTAGAAGGGATCGCCAGACAACCAGAAGCAGAGGGAAAAATACGAGGTACTTTATTGCTTAGTCTGGCTTTTATGGAAGCTTTAACAATTTATGGACTGGTTGTGGCATTAGCGCTTTTATTTGCGAATCCCTTTGTTTAATCCTAAAAATATTTTTGTTTTTCTTTTTTAGTTCCTTGGATTTGATGCTCTTGTTTTTTCGAATTATATGAAGATTTCACTCCTACAATTTCTTATTCGTTGTGACAACAACCCTTGGACAGGACTGATTTGAGGATGAGGAATTCAATTAGCCGATCAACTCGCTTTCTTCTCTTAGTCTAATGGAACTTTTTTTAGGAAGTATTGCAACAAACGAGAAATTTTATTTTGCAACTGACATAATACCTGGTACCTAATTCTAATAAGTATCATTCTTATTGGAAATTTCCACTTATTGGAAATTTCCAATTGAAAAAAAAAAATCCATTTACATCTATAAATCAATATATATTTTTTTTACTTTTTTACTTTATAATACTCTATTTAATTCTATTTAATTTAGAAAAATAATAGAATCAAAAAAATATAGATAATTAGTCTATCTATAAGAATAAGAAAGAGGAGATCATATGAAAAATGTAACCGATTCTTTCCTTTCCTTGGGTTATTGGCCATTCGCCGGGAGTTTCGGGTTTAATACCGATATTTTAGCAACAAATCCAATAAATCTAAGTGTAGTCTTTGGTGTATTGATTTTTTTTGGAAAGGGAGTGTGTGCGAGTTGTTTATTTCAAGAATAGGCTGGATCCAACCAACTGCACTTTTTTTCGTTATAACTCGAAAAGGTGCACGATTCCGCGAATTACTTCTGAATAAATTAATAAATCATATTTAAGAACCATAGCATTTCGTGATTCATTGGTAAATCTACTTTGATTCTCTATCAACCAATAATGTGGGACCGTTAACAGGGTTAAAGCTAAATCGTTTGAAGTCCAGATGCAGCGTGGTACTCTTTCTACTACTATGTTAATACAGAATATGTTAATACAGAAATGGTTTCAAAGAGTTGGAATTTTTTTTTTTCGATATAAAACACTCATGTCGATAAAAAAATGATTTGAACCCGTTATTTGTATTTGATTTTTTTTAATTGGAAAAATGGATATTTCACCCCCCCTTTTTTTTATCTTTTTTATCCAATGCTGAATCGATGACCTATGTATAAAGTAAGAAGAATTCTTTGGATTTGAAGAAAAAAAACAACTTTGCTGACAATTATTTGTTTGGTCAGAAGAGTCCTCCGAATATTATGTTCTTGGATTAGTGATCAGTTTCTATACTTTCACGAATATGAATAGAGAAGAGAGGATAGG